TACCTAATCGCTCGAATCTTTGTTGCGAAGTCTATAAATTATACGCCCTCTGGTTGAATCATAACGACTTACTTCAATTTTTACTCTATCTCCTGGTAGTATACGTATAAAACTCCGTCGGATCCTCCCGGAAACATAACCTAGAATTACATCCTCATTGTCTAAGCGGACCCGGAACATACCGTTGGGAAGTGATTCGGTAATTAAACCTTCATGAATCAATTTTTGTTCTTTCATTCCAGGTAACCTCCTTGAAGTAGCAACTAATAGAGGAAGAGTTATATAACTCACTTTCAATTTTCCTCTCTATTTCACAAATAGGAAGTTAGAGATAAAATTAGGATACTAGAGGAGGAGGATTACCATATATATAACAAAATTTCTCCTCCAATTTTTTCTTGTCGAGCTTCTCGATCTGTCATTATACCCCGAGAAGTAGAAAGAATTACAATTCCTATTCCACCTAAAATCTTAGGAATTCCTCGATAGTTGGAATAAATTCGTAAACCGGGTCGGCTGATACGTTTTAAAACAGTTCTATATGTTCCCTTACTAGTCTTTCTATGTCGTAGGGTTGAAACCAAGAAATATTTATTATTTTCCTGATGTTTCCGAACATTTTCAATAAAACCTTCTCGTAGAAGTATTTTAACAATGTTTTCGGTGATATTTGTAGATGGTATCCGAACTGTTCCTTTTTTATCCATGTCCGCATTTCTTATAGAAGTTATTATATCGGCAATAGTGTCCTTCCCCATGACGAACTAAAATTATTGGTTCCTTCCAATTTTGATATAATCAACATGTTTTCTTTTTTTTTTAAGTATATGCGTGAGACACAATCTATTTATTTTTTTACTAATTTGATCTATTTCAGATATTCTTCTCTATCATAGTATCCTATATTTAGCTTTATAATACCTCGGGAGCCAATGAAACTATTTTAGTAAAATTTAATTGTCTCAATTCTCGAGCGATCGCACCAAAAACTCGAGTTCCTTTTGGATTTCCTTCCTGATCAATCACAACTGCTGCATTGTCATCATATCGTATTATCATACCGTTGTCGCGTTTGAGTTCTTTACAAGTACGTACAATTACAGCTCTAATAACTTCTGATTTTTCTAGGGGCATATTGGGAACTGCTTCTTTGATTACAGCAACAATAACGTCACCAATATGAGCATATCGGGGATTACCAGCTCCTATGATTCGAATACACATCAATTTTCGAGCTCCGCTGTTATCCGCTACATTCAAAAGGGTCTGAGGTTGAATCATATCATTTTATTTGAATCCGTTATTGCAATGCAAAGGTTATAAAAAAAAGAAATATTGTCCGTCCAGAAATAAATATACTTGTTATTTGTTGTTTTTTAATCCTCAATGCACTCTTTAATTTTACACTCTTATTCTGAAATAACAAATTGAGTTCGTATAGGCATTTTGGACGCAGCTATTTCAATAGCAGCTCTAGCTACAGTTTCTGATACTCCGCTCATCTCATAAAGTATTCGACCTGGTTTAACAACAGATACCCAAAATTCAGGGGATCCCTTCCCCGAACCCATACGTGTTTCTGTAGGTCTTACTGTAACAGGTTTGTCGGGAAATATACGTACCCATATTTTTCCACCACGACGCGCATATCGTGTCATTGCTCTTCGCCCTGCTTCGATTTGTCTAGCTGTGATCCAAGCGGGTTCTAGTGCCTGAAGAGCGTATCTGCCGAAACTAATATGATTGCCTCGACAAGATATTCCCTTCATTCTTCCTCTATGTTGTTTACGAAATCTGGTTCTTTTTGGGTTATAGTTGATGGTTATTTCTTAATTCCATCTCTACTCCAGAACTGGACATGAGAGTTTCTTCTCATCCAGCTCCTCACGAAGGAAGGGATTCAATTACATACGGATACAATATATATTAACTAAATATAGTGATATATTAACTAAATAGTGGCTTTTTTTGATATTGAATTTGTTACATAGCATAGGAATATATAGAAGATATCCCGCTAGACGTGTAGTGCATATTTATGTTATGCATATTTAAAGATGTAGATTATTTAATATTTTATAATGATAGCAGTCTTTTTTTTACTCTTATCAAATCACGCCAAAATATTGTAATGTCCCAATACCAAAATATTGTAATGTCCCAATAAATAAAGGTTTCGCGGGCGAATATTGACTCTCTTCTGTTTCATTCGGAGGTCAGTCGATGACCTCTCAGAATAAATCGGTTTTTTCTTGGTTCGTTCCGCCATCCTACCCAATGAATTATTCGGATTCGTTTTTATTTTAGTAGAATCCTATGCAGTCACAGGTTTCGTCGTTCTCATAGCTTCTCTATTAATGGTTAGGCCTGAATTCTGGAATGGAGCTCCCAATAAAATTTGTTCCCGAGTCAATCTCCTCAATTTTTATTAACCCGAGGCTCTTTATTATTTATTTTCTTATTAGTGTTATATTCAGTATTGATGCTTTATCACATTGCC